CAATAAAGACTGAGAAAATTGACTCAAAAACAAATTTCATTAAGAGCTCCGTTGTAAAATGAAGACCTAACCATTAAACAAGAAGCGATGGGAACGATGGAACCCATGAATGCAAAAGATTTTATTGAAACCAAATCCTAACAATTCATTGGTCGGGATGGCGGAAGGAACCGATAAATAATTCATCTATTTTGGTCTGAGAAGTAATGAATTAACCTTACAACTAAACGAAAATAGATATTTAGAGTAAATATTCGCCCGCGAAAACATTCTTTTTTGGATTGCTACATTTTGGATTTGGGGCAATCCGATACGCTACAATGAAAAAATAAATAGAAATATATGTTTAATAGGTTTAATTATATATCCAAAATACCCAAACAGGGTATACAAAACACTAATAGGATTTAGATTCAATATCAAAGAATACCGCGATTTCATCTATTATTCATTAAATATATATATATATCAATTCAAATTAAATATTTTGAATCCTTTTTTTTTTCGCGAGGAGCTGGATGAGACGAAACTCTCACGTCCGGTTCTGTAGTAGAGGTGGAATTCAGAAAGAACCATCAACTATAACCCCAAAAGAACCAGATTCCGTAAACAACATAGAGGACGAATGGAGGGAATGTCTTATCGAGGTAATCATATTAGTTTCGGTAAATATGCTCTTCAAGCGCTTGAACCCGCTTGGATCACATCTAGACAAATAGAAGCAGGGCGGCGGGCAATGACACGAAATGCACGTCGTGGTGGAAAAATATGGGTACGTATATTTCCCGACAAACCAGTTACAGTAAGACCCACAGAAACACGTATGGGTTCGGGTAAAGGCTCTCCTGAATATTGGGTAGCTGTTGTTAAACCCGGTCGAATACTTTATGAAATAGGCGGGGTCACAGAAAATATAGCCAGAAAGGCAATTTCAATAGCAGCGTCCAAAATGCCTATCAAAACTCAATTTATTATGTTGGGATAAGAATGTAGAATCAAAGAAAATAAATCCTGGGAATGAAAAATGTAAGGTTTTTTTTGACAAAAAATATTTCTTTCTTTTTCTTAGCCCTTTGCATTGAAAGAACAAATCAAAAAATGATTCAACCCCAGACACATTTGAATGTAGCAGATAACAGTGGGGCTCGAGAATTGATGTGTATTCGAATCATAGGAGCTAGTAATCGCCGATATGCTTATATCGGCGACGTTATTGTTGCTGTGATTAAAGAAGCAGTACCAAATATGCCCCTAGAAAGATCGGAAGTGGTCAGAGCTGTAATTGTACGTACCTGCAAAGAACTTAAACGTGACAACGGTATGCTAATACGATATGATGACAATGCTGCAGTTGTCATTGATCAAGAAGGAAATCCTAAAGGAACTCGCGTTTTTGGTGCGATCGCCCGGGAATTGAGGCATTTAAATTTTACTAAAATAGTTTCATTGGCGCCCGAGGTATTATAATAGTCTTAAAATATAAGATGAGACTATGATATAGTTATAGTAGAGTATTGGAAAGAAATAGATTCAAATAAATTTAGTAGATTGTGTTTCACGCATATACCTTTAATTTAATAATATAATTTTTTTCATAAACCAAAAAATAAGTAAAAAAAACATGTTGATTATATCAAAATTTGGGGGCAACAAGAATTTTAGTCCATCATGAGTAGGGACACTATTGCTGACATACTAACCTCTATACGCAATGCGGGTATGGATAGAAAAAGAGTAGTTCGAATAGCATCTACTAATATCACCGAAAACATTGTTAAAATCCTTTTACGAGAAGGTTTTATCGAAAATGTGAGGAAACATCGAGAAAGCGATAAATATTTTTTGGTTTCAACCCTGCGACATACAAGAAATAGAAAAAGGCCCTATAGAAACCTTTTAAATTTAAAACGGATAAGCCGGCCCGGTCTACGAATCTATTCTAACTATCAAAGAATTCCTAGAATTTTAGGCGGAATGGGGGTTGTAATTCTTTCTACTTCTCAAGGTATAATGACAGATCGGGAGGCTCGACTAAAAGGAATAGGCGGAGAAATTTTGTGTTATATATGGTAATCCTTCTTACATCCGGATTGGATCCGAAACTTTCTATTTGTTGTGAAAAAAAAAAGAAAATAAATGCGGAGTGTATAATCTTATTCCTCCTACATTAGTTAATAATTGAAGGGGGTTTTACCTGGAATGAAAGAAAAAAATGGATTAATGAGGGTTTAATTACCGAAGCGCTTCCCAACGGTATGTTCCGGGTTCGTTTAGATAATGAGGATCTTAGTCTAGGTTATATTTCAGGAAAGATCCGGCGTAGTTTTATACGGAAACTACCGGGAGATAGAGTCAAAATTAAAGTAAGTCATTATGATTCAACCGGAGGGCGTATCATTTATCGGTTCCCTAACAAGGATTCGGTGGTTTTTCAACTTTAACAAGAGTTTCCGCGGGAATACGATTCGAAATTCAAAATTTAGTTTAAGGAATTAAAAAT